TGTTCAATAAGATACCAAAGTGGATGATTGACCCAAGAAAAAATCGCGGGAAATCCTTTGATAGGGCGGATTCCTATTTCTCAATGATATTCCACAATCAAGACAATTGGCTGAATCCCGTGAAAACATTTCATCGAAGTTCATTGATATCTTCTTTTTATAAAGCAAATCGACTTCGATTCTTGAATAATCCACATCACTTCTGCTTCTATTCTAACACAAGATTCCCCTTTTCTGTGGAAAAGGCCCATATCCATAATTCTGATTTGACATATGGACAATTCCTCAATATCTTGTTCATTCGCAACAAAATATTTTCTTTGCCCGTCGAATATGCTTTTGGGGGGAGAGAGACTATTTCACCAATCGAGTCACAGGTATCTAACATATTCATACCTAACGATTTTCCACAAAGTGGTGACGAAACGTATAACTTGTACAAATCTTTCCATTTTCCAAGTCGATACGATCCCTTCGTCCGTAGAACTAGTTTCTCGATCGCAGACATTTCTGGAACACCCCTAACAGAGGGACAAAGAGTGCATTTTGAAAGAACTTGTTGTCAACCTCTTTCAGCTAGGAATCTATCGGATTCAGAAGAGAAGAACTTGCATCAGTATCTCAATTCAAACATGGGTTTGATTCCCACTCCATGTTCTGAGAAAGATTTACCATGCAAAAAGAGGAAAAAACGGCGTCTTTGTCTAAAGAAATGCCTTGCGAAAGGGCAGATGTATAGAACCTTTCAACAAAGGGCTCTTTCAACTCTCTCAAAATCGAATCTATTCCAAACATATATGCCATGGTTCTTGACAGGGTACTGGATATTTGTAGATAATTTTGTAGATACTTTTTCAGACCTATTGCCGATTTCAGATACTTTTCCAGAACTATGGCTGATACTACGTAATAGTCAAAAATTGGTATCCATAATACGAAGTAGCAGTAAAAAATTGGTATTCATCTTTCGGGATATTAGGCATAGATTGGGTAGATCGTGGCGAATTCTTTGGAAAAAAGCGCGTCTTAATCTGATAAGTGAGATTTCGAATAAGTGTTTACATAATGTTCTTCTGTCCGAAGAAATGATTCATCGAAATAATGAGTCACCATTGATATCGACACATCTGAGATCGCCAAGTGTTTGGGAGTTCTTCTATTCAATCCTTTTCCTTCTTGTTGTTGCTGGATATCTCGTTTGTACCCAGCTTCTCTTTGTTTCCGGGGCCTCTAGTGAGTTACAGACAGAGTTCGAAAAGGTCAAATCTTTGATGATGGAATCATCTATGATTGAGTTGCGAAAACTTCTGGATAGGTATCCTACATCTGAACCAAATTCTTTCTGGGTAAAGAATCTCTTTCTAGTTGCTCTGGAACAATTCCGTTCTAAGAAGATATATTTGAATATCAATCTCATCGATCTCATATCAAATCCCATCAATCGAATCACTTTTTCGAGAAATACGAGACATCTAAGTCATACAAGTAAAGAGATCTATTCATTGATAAGAAAAAGAAAAAACTGGAACGGGGATTGGGTTGATGATAAAATAGAATCCTGGGTCGCGAACAGTGATTTGATTGATGATGAAGAAAGAGAATTCTTGGTTCAGTTCTCCGCCTTAACGACAGAACAAAGGATTGATCAAATTCTATTGAGTCTGACTCATAGTGATCGTTTATCAAAGAATGACTCTGGTTATCAAATGATTGAAGAACCGGGAGCAATTTACTTACGATACTTGGTTGATATTCATAAAAAGGATCTATTGAATTATGAGTTCAATCCATCCTGTTTAGCAGAAAGACGGGTATTCCTTGCTCATTATCAGACAATCACTTATTCCCAAACTTCGTGTGGGACTACTACTTTGCACTGCCCATCTCATCGAAAACCCTTTTCGCTCCGCTTAGCCTTATCCCCCTCTAGGGGAATTTTAGTGATAGGTTCTATAGGAACTGGACGCTCCTATTTGGTCAAATACCTAGCTACAAATTCCTATGTTCCTTTCATTACGGTATTTCTGAACGATAACAAGCCAAAAGTTATGGATGAGGATGAAGATGAGGATTATTACGAGATAAAGGTTGGTGGTAGTGACGAGATTGATGCTAGTGACGCTGCTAGTGACGCGATTGATGCTAGTGACGAGATGGATCCTGACCTTGATACGGAGCTGGAAGAGCTAACTATGATGAATGCGCCAACTATAGATAGGATGTCGGAACTAGGCCCCACCCTTCAATTCGAATTAGCAAAAGCGATGTCTCCTTGCATAATATGGATTCCAAACATTCATGATCTGGATGTGAATGAGTCGAATTACTTATCCCTAGGTCTATTAGTGAACCATCTATCTGAAGGATGCTCCAATAGAAATATTCTTGTTATTGCTTCGACTCATATTCCCCAAAAAGTGGATCCCGCTCTAATAGCCCCGAATAAATTAAATACGTGCATTAAGATACGAAGGCTTCTTATTCCACATCAACAAAAGCA